GTTGTTATTTTAGATACCTTTATTCAAGCTGGTTCAATTATCTTATTTTCTGATAAATTTACTTTTATTTGTCGGAAAATGGGGGTTGCTGGTAATATAAGGGTATATAATATATAAATTAATTATTTAAATAAAATAACCTAATTTACTAAAAAAGAGGGTTATTTATATTACAATAATTAATTTATATAAAATACAGATTATCTATACATAATATAGCATTATTGTTGAAAGATAGAGGTATATATATATATATGATTTATATTAATATAAATCTTAATTATTATTATATATATTACTTATATAAAAATATATTTATGTTAAATTTATTTATCAATAATTACTTATTTATAATAGGACCTTATATACATATATATATATAAAATAAATAAATAATGGTACTTATTAATTTTATTGAGTATATTAAGCATTTATGTTTAAATAATAGTACTGTATATTATCTGATCTCATTTTAATAAATATAAAAAAAAATGAGATCAGATAATATACAGTACTATTAAAGAGAAAGAATACTTTTATTATAATCTATAACTGAATCCTACAGTTTTATTTTTTTTTGTTCCGTTATTTTAAAATATTTCATTAAGAGTTTTGAGAGTTGAGGTCTTGAGGAAGTCGTAAAGTTGAGATGGTTGAATTAGTTTAAATGTAAGGAGAAATTCGGGTTTTACTTTTTTTTTTGTTGTATTGGTATTTTATCTTTATTTTTTTTTACAACCCGTATTTTGACCGGTTGGGATTGCTTAAATGGTTTTATTCTTGCTTATTTATTTGCTTTCAAATTATTTTATATGTAAGTTTTTGCATAATTTATAATTTTTTATCTTAATGATTTATTAATTTTTGTTAAATTCGCAGTAATAAATTTTATTAATTTATGGAAATTTGATTTGGTAATTTTGATTTATTTTTGGTAAAATTTGTGCCAGCATCCGCGGTTATACAATGAATATAAGTGAATATTTTTAGTTGAAGGTAGTTAAAGATTTATTTATTGGGATTAATTATTATTTTTTTAGGTGAAATTTTAATATTTTTATTAATTTTTGTTTTTTATCTTGAGGCTATTAAATCTATAATTTTAGACTAGGATTAGATACCCTATTATTTTAGATGTAGTTTATTTTTAACTTAGGTAGTATTAGTTATGATCTTGAAACTTAAAGAATTTGGCGGTATTTTAGTCTTTTTAGAGGAATCTGTCCCTTAATCGATAGTCCACGTTGAACCTTACCAAGTTTATTGTATGTATACCGCCGTTTATAATGAGGATCTTTTTAGAGTATATTTATATTAATTTTCTTAATTTGTTTTAAAGTTTATTTCAGGTCAAGGTGCAGCTTAAATAATTTGGTGGAGATGTATTACATTTGTATTTAATATTGGAATATTTATTGAAAGTTTAGTTATTGAAATTGGATTTAATTGTAATTTTTTATAGATTGTAAAGATGATTTTGGCTCTAAAATATGTACATATCGCCCGTCACTCTCATTATTTATTAATTGAGATAAGTCGTAACATAGTGGTTGTACCGGAAGGTGTAGCTTGAATGATATTTATTTTTATACAGATTAAATCTTTTAGTTAAGAATTTCATTTACATTGAAAATTTGTGTTGTGCAATTCAATATAATCTGATATTATAATTATTATTTTTATTGATCGTTTTGTTAAGTTTTATTTGAATTAATTTTTTGTTTTTGTATATTTTTTAGATTTAATTTATTTAATTATAATTTATTTTTACTGTGTGGGATATTTTTATTAATTTATGGAAGTGGAAATTATTTTTGTACCTTGTGTATCAGGGTTTATTAAATTATATTATTAATATTTTATATCCCGATTTTAAAGGATTTAATTAATTATTTTAGTTATTGTTTTATAATTATTAATAATAATTATTTGGTAGTGATATATTATTCGATTTTAATGGTATCTGGTTTTTCAAGAAATGAATTTAATTCATATATTTAATATTATATATCTATTTTATTAGGTTTTATTTTATTAATATAAATATTATGGGGGATAAGCTCTTTAATATATTTTTATAATTTTTTATAACTTTAGTTTTTGTTGGTTTTATAATAATTATCAATTTAAGTTTGTTAAAATTTTATTTTTATTATTTTTTGTATTTATTATTATTTAATTATTTTATTGAAATTTTTTATTTAATTATTATTTTTTTGTAATTATGATTGAATTAGTAATTAATAAATATTGTTTTATTATATTTGTATATAATTATTTTAAAAGGAACTAGGCAAAAATTAATTTGTTCTCGCATGTTTATCAAAAACATCTTTTCTTGTTTATATATGAAGTATGACCTGCCCACTGATTAATTTTAAAGGGCCGCGGTATTTTGACCGTGCAAAGGTAGCATAATAATTAGTCCTTTAATTGTGGACTTGAATGAATGGTTGGACGAGGAACTAACTGTTTCTTATTATTTTTATTGAATTTAATTTTTAAGTTATAATGCTTAAATGTATTTATGGGACGAGAAGACCCTATAGAGTTTATATATATTAAAAATTTGTTTTGTTTGGTTTATATTTATTGAATATTTAATATATTTTATTGGGGTGATAGGGAGAATTAATTAACTCTTTTTTGTATATATACATATATTTATGACTATTTGATTCATTTTTTTTTGATTATAAGATTAAATTACCTTAGGGATAACAGCGTAATCTTTTTTGAGAGTTCTTATCGATAAAAGGGTTTGCGACCTCGATGTTGGATTAAGATTTAATTTGGGTGTAGAATTTCATTTTGTTTAGGTCTGTTCGACCTTTAAAATCTTACATGATCTGAGTTCAGACCGGTGAGAGCCAGGTTGGTTTCTATCTATAATTAATTTTATATCTTAGTACGAGAGGACCAGATATTTAAAATAATTTTTTTTCTTTAATGATTTTTATTAATTTTGGCTATTTTGGCAGATAAGTGCAATGGATTTAGAATCTTTAAATATAGATTTTCTATATATAGTATTTATGTTTAATGAAATTTTTGGTTTATTAATTATTTTTTTTTTATTAATTATTTTTGTTATAGTTGGTGTTGCTTTTTTGACTTTATTGGAACGTAAGGTTCTTGGGTATATTCATATTCGTAAAGGTCCTAATAAAGTTGGATTTATTGGTCTTTTGCAACCTTTTAGAGATGCAATTAGGCTTTTTAGTAAGGAACAATTATTTCCTTATATATCTAATTATTTATGTTATTTTTTTGCTCCTATTTTTAGTTTATTTTTGTCTTTGTTAGTTTGATTTGTAATTCCTTATTTTACTGGTTTTATTTCATTTGAATTAGGTTTATTATTTTTTCTTTGTTGTATTAGTTTAGGTGTATACACTGTTATAATTGCTGGTTGATCATCTAATTCTAAATATTCTTTGTTAGGTGGATTACGTGCTGTTGCTCAAACAATTTCTTATGAGGTAAGATTAGCTTTAATTTTATTAACTTTTGTATTTTTAGTAGGAAGCTATAATTTAATAAAATTTTATATTTTTCAGATTTATTTATGATTAATTTTTTTTACTTTTCCTTTATGTATAATTTGGATAATTTCTTGTTTAGCAGAAACTAATCGTACTCCTTTTGATTTTGCTGAGGGGGAATCTGAATTAGTTTCTGGATTTAATATTGAGTATAGAAGAGGAGGATTTGCTTTAATTTTTTTGGCTGAATATTCTAGAATTATATTTATGAGCATATTATTTTGTATTATCTTTTTAGGTAGTGATATTAATACGCTATTTTTTTATTTTAGGCTTTCTTTTATATCTTTTTTATTTATTTGAATTCGTGGAACTATACCACGATTTCGTTATGATAAATTAATATATTTGGCTTGAAAAAGTTTTTTACCTTTATCATTAAATTATTTATTATTTTTTTTAGGAATTAGGATTTATTTATTTTTATTCTTAATTTAAGTGAATTAATTTAAGTAAAGTTAATAGAAGGATTTAACTTCTTTCTTATGCTTTCAAAACATATACTTTTCTTTATTAAGCTTTTTAACTATGTATTTAATTTATCTCAAATTTTTATTATTATGGGGTTAATAATATAGTATAAAAAATATAATGCTGTTAATATTTGTCCAGTAATAATGTATGGTTCTTCTACTGGTTGAGTACCAATTCATGTTAATAAAATTACGATTATACTTATTGATCAAAATATAATTTGGTTAATAGGATAAAATTGTGTTCCTCGAAAATTTGAATTATATAAAGGTAAAATAAATAGAATTGCAATTGATATAGTTAATGCAATAACTCCTCCTAATTTATTAGGAATTGATCGTAGAATAGCATATGCAAATAGGAAATATCATTCTGGTTGAATATGGATAGGGGTTACTAATGGATTTGCTGGAATAAAATTGTCTGGATCTCCTAAAATATAAGGTTCTATTATTGATAATATTATTAATAACATGAATATAATTATGAATCCTACAATATCTTTAGTTGTAAAATATGGGTGGAATGGAATTTTATCAATATTTCTATTTAATCCAATTGGATTATTTGATCCTGTTTGATGTAAAAATAGTAGATGTATTATTACTATTGCTATTAAAATAAATGGTAATATAAAATGTAAAGTAAAAAATCGGTTAAGAGTTGCATTATCTACGGCAAATCCCCCTCATACTCATTGTACTAATTCAATACCTATATATGGAATTGCTGATAATAAATTTGTAATTACTGTTGCTCCTCAAAATGATATTTGACCTCATGGTAATACATATCCTATAAAAGCTGTTGCTATTATTAAGAATAAAATAATTACTCCAATTGATCATGTATATAAAAATTTATATGATCCATAATATATGCCTCGTCCAATATGTAAATATAAGCAGATAAAAAATATAGAAGCTCCATTTGCATGTAATGTTCGTAGTATTCATCCGTAATTTACGTCTCGAGAAATATGTACTACTCTTGAAAAGGATATCTCTATATTTGGACAGTAGTGTATTGCTAGAAATATACCTGTTATAATTTGTATAATTAGGCATAACCCTAATAATGAACCAAGATTTCATCAGGTTCTAATATTTACTGGTGTTGGTAAATCAATTAATGCATTATTAGCAATTTTAAATATTGGATGTTTAATTCGTATAGGTTTATTCATTAATTTATTTGTCGTAAAGGTCCTTTTGAAATATTTGTAATTTTAACTACTACAATTAAAGTTAAAAATAGGTATGAAGCTAATATAATTGTGATTAAGTTTGTAGGTTGATTATATAATTTTATTAATGAATTTAATATTTCATTTTCTGTATTATAAATATTTTCATTAATTATTATTTCTATATTATTTATTGGTAAATTTATTTTAGCAAATATTAGTATTATAAAAGTAATAATAATTATTATTAATATTGTTTTTATTGACATATAAAATATTTCATTTGATGCTAGTCTTGTAATATAAATAAATAATACTAATATTCCTCCAATAAATACTAGGAATAGAACATATGAAAATCAAAATCTTTGTGACATTAATCCTCTTATTATACATATGATAATTGTTTGAATTAATAAAATTATACCTATAGCTAATGGGTGTTTTATTTGTATAAATATTATGCTTGTAATTAGTATTATTATTATTATAATATTTTTGATTTCAGGAAATAGTTTATTTAAAATATTAATTTTGGAGATTAATGAAAAGATAATATATTTTTTTTCTGAAGTTTTAAAAGTATATCTTATTTTTGGTTTACAAGACCAATATTTTTATTAAATTATTAAAACTTAATGATAATTATATCCTTTTCTATTATATTTTTTTGTGGTATTTGAGTATTTTCTTCTAATCGTAAACATTTACTTGTTATACTGTTAAGTTTAGAATTTATTGTTTTAGTATTATTTTTAATACTATGTATTTATTTGAATAGTTTTAATTATGAATTATTTTTTAGAATGATTTTTTTAACATTTTCTGTTTGTGAAGGTGCTTTGGGTTTATCTATTTTAGTGTCAATAATTCGTAGATATGGTAATGATTATTTTCAATCATATATTATATTACAATGTTAAAATTTTTAATCTATTTAATTTTTTTAATCCCTTTATGCTTTTTATTTAATTCTTGATGAATAGTTCAGTCAATATTATTTTTACTGTGTTTTTTATTTATATTTTCTATATCGAATATATTTTATTGGAGTAATTTAAGTTATTTATTTGGAGTTGATCTTATTTCTTTTGGTTTAATTTTATTAAGTTTATGAATTTGTGTACTTATATTAATAGCGAGAGAATTTATTTTTCGTTATGATTATTATAATAATTTTTTTTTATTTATTATAATTGTTTTAACTATTATACTTTATTGTACTTTTAGAAGTTTAAGATTGTTTTCTTTTTATTTATTTTTTGAGGGTAGATTAATTCCTACTTTATTTTTGATTTTAGGTTGGGGATATCAGCCTGAACGTCTTCAAGCTGGTATTTATTTGCTATTTTATACTTTATTAGCTTCTCTTCCTTTATTAATTGGTATATTTTTTATTTATAATTGTTTAGGTTTGTTATATATTCCTTTATTTATAAATTGTATTTGTATTAATAATTATATTTTATTTTATTTATGTATAATTATAGCATTTTTAGTTAGGATACCTATATTTTTAGTTCATTTATGATTACCTAAAGCTCATGTAGAGGCTCCAGTTTCAGGTTCAATAATTTTAGCTGGTGTATTATTAAAATTGGGTGGCTATGGTATATTACGTGTATTTATAATTTTAATTACTTTTTATAAATTTAATTATATTTTAATTTCTATTAGATTAGTAGGTGGTATAATTGTTAGTTTAATTTGTATACGTCAAACTGATTTAAAATCATTAATTGCTTACTCTTCTGTTGCTCATATAGGAATGGTTATTGGAGGTTTAATGACTTTAAATTATTGAGGTTTTTGTGGTTCTTTTATTTTAATAATTGCTCATGGTCTATGTTCTTCTGGTTTATTTTGTTTAGTTAATATTTCTTATGAACGTTTAAGTAGACGTAGATTATTAATTAATAAAGGTTTAATAGGATTTATACCTAGAATAACTATATGATGATTTTTATTAAGTTCTTGTAATATAGCTGCTCCACCTTCTTTAAATTTATTGGGTGAAATTAGTTTATTGAATAGATTAATTGGTTGATCTTGACTTACTATATATACTTTAATTTTTTTATCTTTTTTTAGAGCTGCATATACCTTATATATATATTCTTATAGTCAGCATGGGATATATTATTCGGGTATTTATTCATGTTCATTAGGTTATTCTCGTGAATATTTATTATTATTTTTACATTGATTTCCTTTAAATTTAATAATTTTAAATAGTGATATTGTTTCATTTTGGTTATAATACTTGAATAGTTTAATATAAAATATTGATTTGTGGTATCAATGATATAATTATTTATTTTAGGTTATGTTATATTTATCTATTTGTTTTATTGGATTTATTTTTTTATTTATTTTAAGAATTTTTTTGATTTTTTTGGGATTTTATTTTATTATAGTTGATGCAGTTTATTTTGTTGAATGAGTCATTATTAATTTTAATTCTAGATCAATTGTTATAACATTTCTTTTTGATTGAATATCTTTAATATTTATAGGATTTGTTTTTTTTATTTCTTCTTTAGTTATCTTATATAGTAATAATTATATATGTAGTGATTTAAATATTAATCGTTTTATTTTATTGGTATTTATATTTGTAATATCAATAATATTTTTAATTGTTAGACCTAATTTAATTAGTATTTTATTAGGTTGAGATGGCTTAGGATTAGTTTCTTATTGTTTAGTAATTTATTATCAAAATGTTAAGTCTTATAATGCCGGGATACTTACAGCTTTATCTAATCGTGTTGGTGATGTTTGTTTATTAGTAGCAATTTCTTGAATATTAAACTTTGGTAGATGAAATTATATTTATTATTTAGAATTATTAAAAGGTAATTTTGAGATGGATATTATTTCCTTTCTTGTAGTTTTGGCAGCGATAACTAAGAGAGCTCAAATTCCGTTTTCTTCTTGACTTCCAGCTGCTATAGCTGCTCCAACTCCTGTATCTGCTTTAGTTCATTCTTCTACTTTAGTTACTGCAGGTGTTTTTTTATTAATTCGTTTTAGAGTTGTTTTTAGTGATTTTTTAAATATTTTTTTATTATTAGTTTCTGGTTTAACAATATTTATAGCTGGATTAGGGGCTAATTTTGAATATGATTTAAGGAAAATTATTGCTTTATCAACTTTAAGACAATTAGGGTTAATAATAAGTATTTTATCTATAGGTTTTTCTTTTTTAGCTTTTTTCCATTTATTAATTCATGCTTTATTTAAGGCATTATTATTTATATGTGCTGGAATATTAATTCATGTTATAAAAGATTCTCAGGATATTCGTTATATAGGAAATTTATCTAATCAAATGCCATTAACTTCTACTTGTTTATGTATTTCTAATTTTGCTTTATGTGGAATACCTTTTTTAGCTGGTTTTTATTCTAAGGATTTAATTTTAGAGATGTTATCTTTAAATTACGTAAATATTTTTATATTTTTTTTATTTTTTTTTTCTACTGGTTTAACTGTTTGTTATTCATTTCGTTTATTTTATTATGTTTTATGTGGTAATTTTAATATATTATCTATATATAGTTTAAGTGAGTATAAATTAAGAATAATTAATGGTATATTAGGTTTATTAATTATATCTATTATTGGTGGTAGTTTTCTTAGTTGAATTATTTTTCCTACTCCTTTATTAATTTTTTTACCTTTTTATTTAAGGATTTTAGTATTATTAATTAGATTTATGGGTGGGTGATTCGGTTATATAATTTCTGGTATTAATTTAGGTAATAGATTATTATCTATAAAGTTTTATATATATTCTTTATTTATAAGCTCTATATGATTTATACCTTATATTTCTACTTATGGGGTATCTATTATCCCTTTATTTTTAGGTTATAATTCATATAAGGTATTTGATTCTGGTTGGAGAGAATATTTTGGTGGTCAAGGCATATATATATTATTTTTATATATTAGTAAAATTAATCAGTGATGACAATATAATAATTTAAAGTTTTTTCTTATATTTTTTGTAATGTGAATTATTATAATTATATTTATAATAATTATTTAAACTTGAATAGCTTATTTTTAGAGCATGACATTGAAGATGTTAATGAGATTATAAAATCTTTAGGTATTTATAAAATTTTATTTATTTTTACAATGAAAATGTAATGTTTTGTATTAAACTATATAAATAGAAATATAAACGGAATTTAACCGCTAAAATAATAAGTTAGCAGCTTTTACTTGTATAACATATTTCCTTAACTGGATTTTTTAATTCAATTTTATTATTAACAGTAATATACCTCTTTTTGGTTTCAGTTAAAAAGTAAGGATAATATTTATCAAATTATCAGGTCGAAACTGATTGCAGTTATTGCTTCATTACTTAAGGTAAATTGAAATTTATCAATACTTTTTGAATGCAACCCAAATGTTATTATTAACTATTACCCTATGATGCTCATTCAAGTGATCCTTGATTTCATTCGTGATATAATCCTAATAGTAAAATTAATAGAAATGTTATTCTAATAATTATTCATATTAGGATTCTTGATATATATATAATAATTATTATTGGTAATAATAGTGCAATTTCTACGTCGAAAATCAAGAAAATAACTGCAATCAAAAAGAAACGTAGTGAAAATGGTAGTCGGGCTCTTGATTTTGGATCAAATCCACATTCAAATGGTGATCTTTTTTCTCGATCTTCAATTTGTTTTTTTGATAATATTATTGATAATATTATAATAGTTGTTGATAATATTATAATTATGATAATAGAAAGTCTTGTTAATATAATTATTTATCTTGTTTTTACAAACTTTTTAATTGGAAGTTAAATATACTAAATTTATATTAGATAAATATTATCTTCCTCATCAGTAAATAGAAATATATAAAAATAATCATACAATATCCACGAAATGTCAATATCAAGCTGCTGCTTCAAATCCAAAGTGATGATTTGAAGAGAAATGTAAAGTTAAATGTCGTAATATACATATTAATAAAAATGTTGTTCCGATAATTACGTGTAATCCGTGGAACCCTGTTGCGATAAAAAATGTTGATCCATATACAGAATCTGCAATAGTAAATGGGGCTTCTATATATTCATATGCTTGTAATATAGTAAAATAAATTCCTAATATAACTGTGAAGAATAAACCTTGTAGTGCTTGATTATAATTATTTTCTAATAATCTATGATGAGCTCATGTTACAGTAACTCCTGACGCAAGTAAAATAGCTGTATTTAATAGTGGAATTTGTATTGGGTTAAAAGGACAAATATTTATTGGAGGCCATGATGATCCAATATCAATAGTAGGTGTTAATCTTCTATGAAAGAATGCTCAAAAAAATGAAATAAAGAAAAATACTTCTGAAATAATAAATAGAATTATACCTCATCGTAATCCTTTTATTACTATTTTAGTATGTAATCCTTGAAAAGTACTTTCTCGTACAATATCTCGTCATCATTGAATTATTGTCAATAATATAATAATTATTCCAATTATTAATAATTCTTTATTATATTGATGGAATCATTTGATTATACCTATTATTGTTACTATTGCTCCAATAGCTCCTGTTAATGGCCATGGTCTTTGGTCAACTAAATGAAATGGATGATTTGCATGATTTGTCATTAATTTACTTCTCTAGAATATAAAGTTCTTAAAACTGCAAATACATAAGATTGGATAATAGCGACTGCTGATTCTAATATTAATAATGCAATTTGAGTTATAATTAATAGTCTTAATATTATATAATTTAAATATGTTCCTGTATTTCCTAATAAGGTTAATAATAAATGTCCTGCAATTATATTAGCTGCTAATCGTACAGCAAGAGTGCCGGGTCGAATTATATTACTAATTGTTTCAATACATACTATAAATGGTATAAGAATTGGTGGAGTTCCTTGTGGAACAAGATGAGTAAATATATATTGTGTATTATTAATTCATCCAAATAATATAAATCTAATTCATAAGGGTAATGCTAATGATAATGTTATTGTTATGTGACTGGTACTAGTAAAAATATACGGAAATAATCCTAAAAAATTATTAAATATAATAATTGAAAATAAGGAAATAAAAATAAATGATATTCCTTTATTAATTTTTTTATTTCCGAGTAATATTTTAAATTCTATATGTAAATTAATTAATAATTTATTTCATAAAATATAATATCGAGATGGAATTAATCAAAATCTTATAGGAATAATAAATAGTCCTAATATTGTTCTTATTCAGTTTAATGATAAATTTATTATACTTGTTGATGGATCAAATACGGAGAATAAATTAGTTATCATTTCCAAGTTGTAATTTTTTTATTAATTATTTTATTTTTCATTGATACTATTATTGGAATATATGAAAAATAATTAATAAAATTAAACAATATAAATATGATGGAGAAGAAAATATATAATATTAATCATCTTAGTGGTATTATTTGTGGAATGAGAAAATTGTTTTTTAATAAACAATTTTATCTTGACAAGATAATGTTATATTTTTAACTAAATTTTCTCATTAGAAGTAATTACTAAGTTACTATAATTTGGTTTAAGAGACCATTACTTGCTTTCAGTCACCTAATGATTCACTTATTTTTAGGATTCAGTTAATGAATATTTTGGTTGAAATTCTTTCAATTACAATAGGTATAAATCTATGATTTGCCCCACAGATTTCAGAACACTGCCCATATAGAATACCAGGACGATTAATTAAAAATCTAATTTGATTTAGTCGTCCTGGTGTTGCGTCAGCCTTTACACCAAGACTTGGTACTGTTCATGAATGAAGTACATCTGCTGCTGTTACAACAATTCGAATAAAAGTATTTATTGGTAATGATGCTCGATTATCAACATCTAATAGTCGAAATATATTTATATTTATTTCATTTTGTGGAATTATGTATGAATCGAATTCAATTTTTATAAAATCTGAATATTCATAAGTTCAGTATCATTGATGTCCAATTGTTTTTAAAGTCATTATTGGTATATTAATTTCATCTATTAAATATAATAATTGTAGAGAGGGTATTGCAATAAAAATTAGAATTACTGCAGGTGCAATAGTTCATGCTAACTCAATTATTTGACCTTCTAATAAAAATCGATTAATATATTTATTAAAAGTTATTGTAATTATTATATAAGAAACTACTATTAAGATTATAATAGTAATTATTAGAGTATGATCATGGAAGTAAATAAGTTGTTCTATAGTAGGAGATGCTCTATCTTGTAAATTTATATTAGTTCATGCTGTCATTTAAATTTCCAATAAAAGTTTTTTATTACTTTATATATGGGATTTAAATCCATTGCACTTATCTGCCATATTAGAATTAATATATTATCTAGTAATTGTTGGTAGCTCAGAATAACTATGTTCTGCAGGTGGTATATTTTGTAATCATTCAATCGAGTTTCTTGTTTGTGTTGGAAATAAGATTTGACGATTAGATCTAATACTTTCTCATATAATAAAAATAAATATTAAAACTCCTACGAATGAAATTATAGATCCAATCGATGATACTACATTTCATGCTGTATATGCATCTGGATAATCTGAATAACGTCGTGGTATTCCAGCTAATCCAAGAAAATGTTGAGGAAAAAATGTTATATTCACTCCAATAAATATGGTTATAAATTGTGCTTTTAATCATTTTTGATTTATATCTATACCTGTAAATAATGGATATCATTGAATAAATCCAGCTATAATTGCAAATACTGCTCCTATTGATAATACATAATGAAAGTGGGCTACTACATAATAAGTATCATGTAATACAATATCAATTGATGAATTTGCTAATACTACTCCTGTTAAACCTCCAATAGTAAATAAAAATACAAATCCCAATGATCATAAACAGGGGGCTCTATAGGATAGTTGGGAACCATAAACAGTAGTTAATCAACTAAAAATTTTAATTCCTGTAGGTACTGCAATAATTATAGTGGCTGATGTAAAGTATGCTCGTGTATCAACGTCTATTCCTACAGTAAATATATGATGTGCTCATACCACAAATCCTAATAATCCAATTGCTAATATAGCAAAGATTATTCCTAAATTTCCGAATGCTTCTTTTTTCCCTCTTTCGTGACAAATAATATGTGAAATTATCCCAAATCCTGGTAGAATTAAAATATATACTTCTGGATGTCCAAAAAATCAGAATAAATGTTGATATAGAATTGGATCACCTCCTCCTGCTGGATCAAAAAAAGATGTATTTAAGTTTCGATCAGTTAATAGTATAGTAATTGCTCCTGCAAGTACTGGTAATGATGATAATAATAATAATGCTGTAATTGCTACAGATCATACAAATAGTGGGATTCGTTCTGGTTTTATATTAATTGGTTTTATATTAATTGTTGTAGTAATAAAATTAATGGCTCCCAAGATAGATGATACACCAGCTAAATGTAGTGAGAAGATTGCTAAGTCAACTGATGCTCCAGCATGTGCAATAGCTCTTGCTAATGGTGGGTACACCGTCCATCCTGTTCCAGCTCCTCTTTCTACTATACTACTTATTAGTAAAAAAGTTAATGATGGTGGTAATAGTCAAAATCTCATATTATTTATTCGTGGAAATGCTATATCTGGTGCCCCTAATATTAATGGAACTAATCAATTACCAAATCCACCAATTAAGATTGGTATAACTATAAAGAAGATTATAACAAATGCATGAGCTGTAACAATTACATTATAAATTTGATCATCTCCAATTAATGATCCTGGTTGACCAAGTTCAGTACGAATTAATATTCTTAAGGATGTTCCTACTATACCTGATCAAGCACCAAAAATAAAATATAAAGTTCCAATATCTTTATGATTAGTTGAAAATATTCATCGTTTCAAGTTTAGTAGAATGGCTGAGGTTAAAAATAGGTAATAGATTGTAAATCTATTAAGGAGAATTATTCTCTTCTACTAAACTTATATGTCTTATATTCATATTTTGTATGATAATAGAATGCAATTCTGTAGGAGTAAATAATTAATTACTAAGACTTAAAGAAGTTTAATCTTTATTTATAGCTTTGAAGGATATTAGTTTAAATTAACTTAAAGCCTTTTAAAAGATACTTGTTATTAATGTACATAGAATTAAACCAAATATAGATATTGATGATAAAATTATCACTATTGGAATAATTTTATTACTATAAAATTGAACATTTCATTTTGGTTCATTACTTAAAATTATGAAACTTGCATAGCATATTCGTAGATAATAATATAATGTTATTAATGATATAACTACTATTAACGAAATAATGAAGTTTATTTCATTAATGATTATAAATTGCATAATAATTCATTTTGGTAGGAACCCTACAAATGGAGGTAAACCACCTAGTGATAATAATGTGGTAAATATTAAAAATTTTATTGTGGATATTTCATTTCTTATTAAAAATGTTTGATTAATAAATGAGATTCGATGTGAATTAACAATCATAATAATTGTTAAGATTAATATCGAATAGACTAGGAAATATATAATTCATATATTTTCCCCAATAATTATAGCTGTTAATATTCAACCTATGTGATTAATTGAAGAATATGTTAAAATTTTACGAATTGAGATTTGATTTAAACCACCAATTGCCCCAATAATGATTGATATTAAGATGATTATTCATATGAATGAATTTATGATCATTAAGTATGAAATTAATATTAATGGGGCAATTTTTTGGATGGTTATTAAAATAAAACAGTTGTTTCATCTTAATCCTTCTATAATACTTGGGAATCATCAATGGAAAGGGGCAGCACCACTTTTTAGTAGCAAAGGAGTATTAATAATTACTGATGATAAGTAATTATCAGAAACCATATATAATTCTTCAATTATTGATTTTCTGATAATTAGAAATAGCAGAGTTGAGGATGCTAAGGCTTGTACAATGAAGTACTTTATTGAGGATTCTGTCGTATATATGTTTTTATTGGTTGATATTAGGGGAATGAGCGATAATAAATTAATTTCTAATCCAATTCATGCCCCTAATCATGAATTAGATGAAATTGAAATTAATATACCTCCTATTAGAGTTGATAATAGGAGGATTTTAGTTGAATTGTTGATCATTAGAGAAGAGAGGATTTCCTCTATATATGGGGTATGAACCCATTAGCTTATTTAGCTTACTTTTCTAATATAAAATATTTTTAAACAAATACATTTTAGTGTATGGTGCACAAAAATTTTTGATATTTTAGGTAATAGTTTAATTCTATTAGGTGTAATAAAGGTAATTTTTGATTACTTTATTTATCCTATCACGATAACCCTTTATTCAGGCACTTTATT